TGTTGTGGTTTGTGATAGGGGTTTTTGGACGTTGGGGTTTGAGGTAGGGGCCTCCCTTTGTAGCGCCGCGTAGTTTTTTAACTATATATATACAAAAATTTTGTGTATTATAAGTGGGCGCGGGTGTGTGAGGGCCAATGTCTCGTCCTTCCTGTTTTTGGGGTTTGGCAGGAGTTGAATAGGAGTCAGGGACGTTGGGGGGTAGGGGGGTTTGTCGCGCGCGAGGCGTGGGGGGGGGAGACTTAGGATTGTGGTGAGTATATCTCTATGCACTTGATATAAGTTTATGTGGTTATTTAAATTATGTCTTTACACCATTCACCATCATTACCTGCTTCATTCTGTCCCAACTTATTTGATTTCTCGGCGTGCAGTCTCACATGTGGTGAATTCCACCCGAAAAAAAAAAGAAAACCAGATGGTAGGGATGAATGCTCGGCATGCCAGGTAACGAACTAGGGCTTAACCGCATTAGTCAATGCGCAAAAAAGCAATTCTTATGGAAAGTCCAGTTATGTTCCTGACGAAGGAGCCAGATGCCAGAAATAGTTCAGTTGTGTTACCCCCACGATATTTGTCCTTGACCTTACATGGACTGTGTATACTTGTTGAAATTGTTGGTGATCTCTTACTGTGCATTCTCTCGGATTTTAATAGAAAGCTAGAAGTCCATAGCCGAGCTGAACAAAGATTTGGGCGATTGAGTGATTTCAATATCGATTTTTGGTTGAAATTAGTTTTTGTTGATCTTGTTTTTTTAGTCATTGTCCTGTGGGATATTTAGTCTCGTGCTATTATAGGTTGTTGAGACATTTATGGTTTATGCAAGATTATGCATAGTATGTACTAATGCATGCATGTGTGGTCATGCAGGCGTGTACTAATACAAGCGTATGGTAGTACATTTGTGTGTGGTGTGTGTGGTGAGTATTGGGGTCCGTGTGTATTATTGTACGTTGTGGTGTGGTTATAGTAAGTCAGAGGATAGTTTTAAGTAGAATCTTAGCTTTGGGAGTTAAGGGTGGGAGTTAAATTCTCCTTCCTCTGATGGGCGCTAGGGAGGATTTTAACCTTCGATCTCCGGATTACAAGACCGGTGCTTTGAGAGCTAAGCTACTAGGGCAGTTTAATCGTAGGATTTTGTTTTCAATTTGTCCTGCTATTGGAATTAGGATGATGAAGAGGGCGAAGTATAGGATTGATGCTACTTGGCCGATGATGATGAATGGGTGTTCTACTGGTATTCCTCCGATTCAAGTTAGTACTGCCATGTCTGCTACTAATGTTCAGAATAGGAATTGTGACATTGGTCGGAAGGTTAGGCCTCGTATTTTTGAGGTGTGAAGGATTGGGACCACCATTAGTACTAGGATGGAGAAGACCAGCGCCAGGACCCCACCTAGTTTGTTTGGGATGGATCGCAGGATGGCGTATGCAAATAGGAAGTATCATTCTGGTTTAATGTGTGGTGGTGTAACTAGCGGGTTTGCAGGTGTAAAGTTTTCTGGGTCTCCTAGCAGGTTTGGGGAAAATAGGGCTAGAGAGGCTAGGGCGATGAGTATGATGACGAAGCCTAGTAGATCTTTATAAGAGAAATATGGGTGGAATGGGATTTTGTCTGAGTCTGAGGTTAGGCCTGCAGGGTTATTTGATCCTGTTTCATGGAGGAATAGGAGGTGGAGGATTGCGGCCCATGCGATAACGAATGGGAACAAGAAGTGGAATGCGAAGAATCGGGTTAGGGTTGCATTGTCGACTGAGAAGCCGCCTCAGATTCATTGGACTAGGGCGTCTCCGATATATGGGACGGCTGATAGTAGGTTGGTAATTACTGTGGCACCTCAGAAAGATATTTGTCCCCATGGAAGTACGTATCCTACGAATGCGGTTATTATGACTAGCAATAAGAGGATGACTCCGATGTTTCAGGTTTCTATGTAGAGGTATGAGCCGTAATAGAGGCCTCGGGCGACGTGAAGGTAAATGCAGATGAAGAAGAATGAGGCGCCGTTGGCGTGCAGGTTTCGGATGAGTCAGCCGTAGTTGACGTCTCGGCAAATGTGAGCAACTGAAGAGAAGGCGGTTGAGATGTCTGAGGTGTAGTGTATGGCTAGGAAGAGGCCTGTTAGGATTTGTGTGATTAAGCAGAGTCCTAGTAGGGAACCGTAGTTTCATCAGGCTGAGATGTTTGATGGGGCTGGGAGGTCGATGAATGTATCGTTTACGATTTTGGCAATTGGGTGGGTTTTTCGTAGGCTGGTCATTATAGTTTCTGTAGTTGAATACAACGGTGGTTTTTCAGGCCGCAGGTCTCGGTTAAAGTCCGGGTAGAATCAATGGCTAGTCTTACTTTTGTGTTTTTGATTGGTTTGGTGTTGGGGTTAGTGGCAGTTGCTTCTAATCCTGCACCATACTTTGCAGCTCTTGGGTTGGTTTTGGCTGCAGCTTTTGGTTGTGGTGTGTTGGTCGGGCATGGGGGATCTTTTTTGTCTTTGGTTTTGTTTTTGATTTATTTGGGGGGGATGTTGGTGGTGTTTGCGTATTCTGCGGCTTTGGCTGCGGAGCCTTATCCTGAGGCTTGGGGGGATTGATCTGTTCTTAGTTATGCGGTAGTTTATATTTTTGGTGTGTTACTAGTTGGTGGGTGGGTGTCTGGGGGGTGGTATGAAGGCTCTTTGGTTGTGGTGGAGGAGTTAAAGGAGCTTTCTGTTGTTCGTGGTGATTTTAGTGGGGTGGCGTTAATGTATTCTTCTGGGGGATGGTTGTTGATGATTTGTGGGTGGGTGTTATTGCTTACTTTGTTTGTGGTTTTGGAGTTGACTCGAGGGTTGAGCCGAGGAGCGTTGCGGGCCGTTAGGTTATTAGCATTAGTAGCACAGCAAGGGCTGTTGTGAGGGTGAAGATGGTTAGGTATGTTTTGATTATTCCTTGCTGCGCGTTGTTAATTATTTTGATCATTGGGATTTGGTTGGAGGTAGCTCCTTTGGGGCCGGCTTTCTCGAATCATGCTTGGTCTACCAGTTGTGTGGCGATTAGTTGCCCTAGGGTGAGGTTAATTTTCGGTGGAAGACGGTGCATTACGGCGGGGTAAAATCCTAGTATGTTGGAGAAGTTGTGCGGCTTGATTGTTGGTGTGGGGTTGAGCTGTTTTGATGTTAAATCTGTTAGGGCGGTGGCGATTAGTAGTCCGGCGATGGATACCAGTAGGGCGCTTAGTTTTAGGGGTGGGGCTATTGTTATGATTTGTGTTTTTGTTGGGAGGAAGTTAGATGTAATAAGTAGTCCGGCGATAATGCTTCCTCAAGCGAGGCGTTTGATTGGGTTAATTACGGTTGGGTTGTTTTCGTTGATTGGGGATAGTGGGAGGGATCGTGGATGCCCCATGAGTGCGAAGAAGATTACGCGGAAGCTGTATACTGCGGTGAATGATGTGGCTAGTATGGTTATGGTTAGGGCTCAGGCGTTTAGGTGGGATGTGTTTAGGGCTTCGATGATTGCGTCTTTTGAGAAGAATCCAGCTAGGAAGGGGGTGCCGGTTAGGGCTAGGCTTCCAATGGTTAGGCAGGTTGAGGTGAATGGGAGTAACTTGTGAAGTCCCCCCATTTTTCGGATGTCTTGTTCGTCGTTGAGGCTGTGGATAATTGACCCTGAGCATAAAAATAGCATGGCTTTGAAGAAAGCGTGTGTGCAGATGTGCAGGAAGGCTAGTTGTGGTTGGTTTAGGCCGATTGTGACTATTATTAGGCCTAGTTGGCTCGATGTTGAGAATGCAACGATTTTTTTGATGTCGTTTTGGGTGAGGGCGCAGGTTGCTGTAAATAGGGTGGTTAGTGCGCCAAGGCATAGGCAGATGGTTAAAGCTGTTTGGTTGTTTTCTATAAGAGGGTGGAGTCGGATTAGTAGGAAAATTCCGGCAACGACTATTGTGCTTGAGTGCAGTAGGGCAGAGACTGGGGTTGGGCCTTCTATGGCGGAGGGGAGTCATGGGTGTAGTCCGAATTGGGCGGATTTTCCAGTGGCTGCTAGAATGAGTCCTAGCAGTGGGAGGGTGAGGTCAGTGTTTTTGGATAAGGCGAAGATTTGTTGGATTTCTCATGAGTTGAGGTTTATTGCTATTCAGGCTATTGCTAGGATTAGGCCGATGTCTCCAACTCGGTTATAGATGACTGCTTGGAGGGCGGCAGTGTTGGCGTCGGTGCGTCCGTACCATCAGCCGATTAGTAGGAAGGATATGATTCCCACCCCCTCCCAGCCGATGAAAAGTTGGAATATGTTGTTGGCGGTTACTAAAGTAATTATTGCAATTAGAAACAGTAGTAAATATTTGAAGAATCGGTTTATGTTTGGGTCTGCGTGTATATATCATGATGCAAATTCTAAAATGGACCATGTGACATATAGGGCTACTGGGGTGAAGATGATGGAATAGTGGTCAAATTTAAAGCTTGTGTTGATGTCGAAGGTTGTAGTGTTTATTCAGTGTCAGTTTGTTGTGATAGCTTCTATTCCTTGGTCTAGGAAAATAAATAGTGGAATAAGGCTGGTTAGGAAGGCCCACTTCACGGCAGTGGTGACATGGGTGGAGGCTCAGTTTTTGTCTGGGGCGTTTGGGGAGAGGGTTGTAAGGATTGGGTAGATGAGTAGGGAGAAGATGATTAGTAGGCTGGAGTTAAAGATTAGGGTTGTGGAATGCATAGCCGCTACTTGGAGTTGCACCAAGAGTCTTTGGTTCCTAAGACCAACGGATGATCTATTATCCTTTAGGGGCTAAGTGAGCCATGGGCTTGAACCATGGAACTTGGGGATTAGCAGTCCCTAGTGCGACCTGCCTCTCTTGGTGAATAAGAAGATTTTAACTCCTATTTTTAGAATCACAATCTAATGTTTTGTTTAAACTATATTTACAGAAGCATCAGCCTCACATAATGTCTGGTTTTAGCACTAGGAGGATGACTGGAACTAAGTGTAGTGTTATAAGTAGATGTTCTCGAGTGTGGGATGGTTGTAGTGTAATTGTGTGGGTTGGGGTTGGGCCGCGTTGTGTCATTAGGAATATGTATAGGGAGTAGGCTGCGGTGATTAGGGTTCCTAGGCCAGTTAGGATAATTGTTCAGTATGATCAGTTGAATATAGAAGTGATGATTATTAGTTCTCCTATTAGATTCGGAAGGGGAGGTAGTGCAAGGTTAGCTAAGTTAGCGATGAATCATCAAGCAGCCATTAGTGGTAAGATTATTTGTAGGCCTCGGGCAAGGAGGAGGGTTCGGCTGTGTGTTCGTTCATAGTTTGTGTTGGCTAGACAGAAGAGGGCGGATGAAACTAGGCCGTGGGCAATTATTAGGATGATTGCACCTGTGAAACCTCAGGGGGTTTGGATTAGAATTCCGCTGGCGACTAGACCTATGTGGCTGACGGATGAGTAGGCGATGAGTGACTTTAGGTCAGTTTGCCGTAGGCAGATGGATCCGGTTATGATAATTCCCCACAGGGCCAAGATGATAAATGGGTATGCTAGTTCTTTGGTTAGTGGGGCTAATATAACTATTATTCGTATTATGCCATACCCGCCTAGTTTTAGGAGGACGGCGGCTAGGACTATTGAGCCTGCGACGGGTGCTTCTACGTGGGCTTTTGGCAGTCACAGGTGAACGCCATATAATGGCATTTTTACTAGGAAGGCTAAAAGGCAGCCTGCTCATCAGATTTTGTCCCCTCATGTGGTTGTTTCTGTAGGGCTATAATACTGTATTGTTAGTATGGATAGTGTACCGAGGTCTTTTTGTAGAATTAATAGGGCAACCAGGAGTGGGAGTGATCCGGCGAGTGTGTAGAATAGAAAGTAGGTTCCGGCGTTTAGGCGTTCTGTCTGGTTTCCTCATCGTGTAATAATGATAAGTGTTGGGATGAGGGTGGCTTCAAATATAACATAGAACATGATGACCTCTGTTGCCCCGAAGGCTAAAATCAGGAAAGTTTGTAGGGAGATTAGTAGGGTGATGTAAGTTCGTTGTCGGTTAATTGGTTCTGGGGCGATGTGGTTTTGGCTGGCTAGGATCATGAGGGGTAGTAGTCAACAGGTGAGAACTAGTAGTGGGGTTGATAGTTGGTCTGTGGCTATATAGTGGTTGGATGAGGTTCATCCGGTTTCTGTGTTGTATTTTAGTCAATTAAAGCTTAAGATGGCGATTAGTAGGCTTTGGGTTGTGGTTGTAATCCACAGCCATGGTTTTGGTGTTAGCCAGGTTGTTGGGAAAAGTATGAGTGTTGGGATTAGGATTTTTAGCATTGTAGTAGGTTTAGGGTTTGAAGGTGGTCTGTGCCGTGGGTGCGGGCGGTGGCAACTAGGAGGGCTAGGCCTGCGCTTGCTTCACAGGCTGAGAATGCTAGGAGTAGCATGGGGGCGGCTGAATAGGCGGTGGCTTCTAATTGGAGGGACCACACCGATAAGGCGATGAATAGGGATAGTATTATTCCTTCTAGGCAGAGTAAGGCAGATAGTAGGTGGGTTCGGTGGAATGCTAGTCCTATAAGACCTAGGATGAATGCTGAGCTAAAACTGAAGTGTACTGGGGTCATAAGACGATTATGGACTTGAACCATAATTTTCTGAGCCGAAATCAGAGGTATTTCTTTGGACTAATCGTCTATTCGGCTCATTCTAAGCCTCCTTGAGTTCATTCGTAGATTAGGCCTAGTGTAAGAAGGGCTAGGATGGCTGTGGCCCACAGGAAGGTGTATGTTGGGGTGAGGAGTTGGTCTCCTCATGGAAGTGGGAGGAGTAAGGCAATTTCTAAGTCAAACAGGAGGAATAGGATGGCGACAAGGAAGAATCGTAGGGAGAACGGAAGTCGGGCTGAGCCTAGTGGGTCAAACCCACACTCATATGGGGAGAGTTTTTCTGTGTCTGGGTTTATCTGTGGCAGTCAGAATGAGATTATAGCTAGGACACAGGATAGGAGTACTGCGATGGCTACTGTGGTGGTGATTATGTTCATTATCTTTCCTTGGGCTTTAACCAAGACTAAGTGATTGGAAGTCACTTGTACTGACGTTCATACTAGAAAGATTATGATCCTCATCAGTAAATTGAGACGTAAAGGAATAGTCAGACTACGTCAACAAAATGTCAATATCATGCGGCTGCTTCGAAGCCAAAGTGGTGTTGAGCTGTAAAGTGGTATTTGACTTGTCGTAGGAAACAGATAGCTAGGAAGGTGGTTCCAATAATGACGTGTAGTCCGTGGAACCCTGTGGCTACAAAGAATGTTGAGCCGTAAACGCCATCGGCGATGGTAAATGGGGCTTCGTAGTACTCTATTGCTTGTAGGGCTGTGAAGTAGCAGCCTAGGAGAATTGTTAGGGCTAGGGATTGGATGGCTTCTTTTCGTTCTCCTTCTATAAGGCTGTGGTGGGCTCATGTTACTGTAACGCCCGATGCTAGTAAAACTGCTGTGTTGAGAAGTGGCACTTCGAATGGGTCTAGTGGTAGGATTCCTGTAGGAGGCCAGCAACCTCCTAGTTCTGGGGTTGGTGCGAGGCTTGAGTGGAAGAACGCTCAGAAGAACCCTAGGAAAAAGAATACTTCTGATGTAATAAATAGGATTATTCCGTACCGTAGGCCTTTTTGTACTGGGGGTGTGTGGTGGCCGAGGAATGTTCCTTCTCGGACTACGTCTCGTCATCATTGGTACATTGTTAGGAGTATTAGAGCAAGGCCTAGTGATAGGAGTGTGAGGGAATGATAGTGGAATCAGATTGCTAGGCCGGAGGTAGTTAAGAAGGCGGCGGCTGCCCCGGTTAAAGGTCAGGGGCTGGGGTCTACTATGTGGTATGCGTGTGCTTGGTGGGCCATTATACGGATTCTTGTAAATATAGGCTTACTAATAAGACGAATACGTAGGCTTGGATGACTGCAACGGCGAGCTCCAGTACTGATAGTAGGAGTAGGAGGACTACTGTGAGGGCTGATACGGTTGGCATGATGAAAAATATGTGGAATGCGGCTGTGCTGATTAGTTGAATAAGAAGGTGGCCTGCTGTTAGGTTGGCTGTTAGTCGGACTCCTAGTGCAATTGGGCGGATGAATAGGCTAATGGTTTCGATAATGATTAGAATTGGAATTAATGGTCCTGGTGTGCCTACGGGCAGGAAGTGGGCTAGTGTGTGTGTTAATTGGTGTCGTACTCCGATTAGGACGGTGGCGAGTCACAGGGGAACTGCAAATCCTATGTTTATTGATAGCTGGGTGGTTGGAGTAAAAGTGTATGGTAGGATTCCTAGTAGGTTTAAGGTGATTAAGAAGATTAAGAGGGATGCTAGTAGTAGTGCTCATTTGTGCCCGGCTTTGTTGATAGGCAGGAACAATTGGTGTGTGAATTGTCGGATGAATCATGCTTGTAGGGTTAATAGGCGGTTGTTTGAGCATCGGCTTTTTGGGGCCGGGAATAAAACTCATGGCAGGGTTAGAGCTAGGACGATCAGTGGGACTCCTAGGTAGGCGGTTAGTGAAAATTGGTCAAAGAAGCTTAGTGTCATGGTCAGGTTCAGGGTGTTGAGGTGTATTCTTTGGCGGCTCGTGGAGCTGGTTCGCTTAGAAAGTTGTGTTGTATAACTTTTTGTGGGATGATGGCTAGGAATACTAGTCATGAGAAAATGAGGAGTAAGAATCAAGGGGCTGGGTTGAGTTGTGGCATGTCACTAGGGGTGGTTGGTAGTCACCAATCTTTAGCTTAAAAGGCTAACGCTGTTCCTTATTTAGCTTCTTAGTGAGGCATCTTCTAGTATAGAGGTGGATCAGTCTTCGAAGTGTTTTAATGGGACTGCTTCAACAACGATTGGTATGAAGCTGTGGTTTGCACCACAAATTTCGGAGCATTGTCCGTAATATACTCCAGGCCGAGAGGCGATGAATGTGGCTTGGTTGAGGCGCCCTGGGACTGCGTCTATTTTTACTCCTAGTGCTGGCACAGCTCAGGAGTGGAGGACATCTTCAGCTGTAATTAGGACTCGTACTGGTGATTCGGTTGGGACAACCATTCGATGGTCTACTTCCAGTAGCCGGAATTGGCCAGGGGTGAGGTCTTGTGTTGGGACTATGTATGAGTCGAAGGCTAGGTCTTTGTAGTCAGTATATTCGTAGCTTCAATACCATTGGTGGCCGATTGCTTTGACCGTCAGGTGGGGGTTGTTAATTTCGTCCATTAAGTAGAGGATTCGTAGGGAGGGGAGAGCGATGAGAATTAGGATAACTGCTGGGAGAACTGTTCATACGATTTCAATCTCTTGTGAGTCGTGGGCATGTTTGTTGGTTAATTTTGTTGATACTACGGCTACGATAATATAAAGAACAAAGCTGCTGATTAGGTAGATTACTATAAGTGCGTGGTCGTGGAAGTGAATAAGCTCTTCCATAACTGGGGATGCTGCGTCTTGGAGTCCTAATTGTGAGGGATGGGCCATTAGTTAAGACACGCAGGGGTTTAACCTACAACTCCACCTTGACAAGGTGGTGTAATGGCTGTTTTACTAGTGTCTTATAAGCTATGTAAGAAAGTGGCAGAATGGTTTTGCGGCTGGCTTGAAACCAGCATACGGGGGTTCGATTCCTTCCTTTCTCGATGTCCTACTTGTACTTGTACAAAGGCTGGTTCTTCGAATGTGTGGTATGGAGGGGGGCAGCCGTGTAGTCATTCGACGTTTGTTGTAGTTAGGTCTACTGATAATACTTCTCGTTTAGCGGCGAAAGCTTCTCAGAGAATGAATAGGAACATGATAACAGCTACTAGGGAGATTAAGGATCCAATGGATGAGACGGTGTTTCACAGGGTGTAGGCGTCTGGGTAGTCGGAGTATCGCCGTGGCATTCCTGCTAATCCTAGGAAGTGTTGTGGGAAGAATGTGAGGTTTACTCCGATGAATATTACAGCAAAGTGGATTTTAGTTCATGTGCTGTGTAAGGTGTATCCGGAGAATAATGGGAATCAGTGTACGAACCCGCCTATAATTGCAAATACGGCTCCTATGGATAGTACGTAGTGGAAGTGTGCAACTACATAGTATGTGTCGTGCAGGACGATGTCCAGAGAAGAGTTGGCTAGAATAATGCCAGTTAGGCCACCTACTGTAAATAAGAAGATGAAGCCTAGGGCCCATAAGAATGGGGCTTCTCATTTGATTGAGCCTCCATATAGGGTGGCGAGTCAGCTGAAGACTTTTACACCGGTTGGAATTGCGATAATTATTGTTGCTGATGTGAAGTAGGCTCGGGTGTCAACATCCATTCCTACTGTAAATATGTGATGGGCCCATACGATAAACCCTAGAAGGCCGATTGCTATTATTGCTCATACTATTCCTATATATCCAAAGGGCTCCTTTTTACCTGCATAGTAGGCGACAATGTGTGAGATTATTCCGAAGCCTGGGAGAATTAGGATATATACCTCAGGATGCCCGAAGAATCAGAATAGGTGTTGGTAGAGGATTGGGTCTCCTCCTCCTGCTGGGTCAAAGAAGGTTGTGTTTAGGTTTCGATCTGTTAGTAGTATTGTAATCCCTGCAGCTAAGACTGGTAATGATAGCAGTAGAAGCACAGTGGTTACTAATAGAGCTCAAATAAATAGTGGGGTTTGGTACTGGGAAATTGCTGGGGGTTTCATGTTAATAATTGTGGTAATAAAGTTAATTGAGCCAAGGATGGAGGAGACCCCGGCTAGGTGTAGTGAGAAAATGGCTAGGTCTACGGAGGCTCCAGCATGGGCAAGGTTGCCGGCTAGTGGTGGATAAACGGTTCATCCTGTGCCAACCCCAGCTTCAACACCAGAAGAGGCTAGTAGGAGAAGGAATGATGGGGGCAGGAGTCAGAAGCTTATGTTATTTATTCGGGGGAATGCTATGTCGGGGGCGCCGAGTATAAGTGGAATTAATCAGTTACCGAAGCCGCCGATCATAATGGGTATTACCATGAAGAAAATTATTACGAAGGCGTGTGCTGTGACGATAACATTATAAATCTGGTCGTCCCCAAGCAGGGCTCCAGGTTGGTTTAGTTCCGCTCGGATTAGTAGGCTCAGTGCAGTGCCCACTATTCCGGCTCAGGCTCCAAATACTAGGTATAGGGTGCCGATGTCTTTGTGATTGGTTGAGAAAAATCAGCGAGTGATTGCCACGGGTAGGATGGCTGAAGGTTTAAGCGGTGGATTGTAGCTCCATGAATAGAGGTTTAACTCCTCTTCCTATCAAGCTCTGTGGTGTATGACATGTCGGATTGCAAATCCGAAGGTGCAGGCTTACATCCTGCCGGGGCTTCCTCCCGCCTCGTTCCCGCGGCGGCGGGAGGAAGGGTAGATGAAAGCTCGTTGGTTTGAGCGCTTAGCTGTTAACTAAGAGATTGTAGGATCAAGGCCTTCTCATCTAGTAAGGCCTTAGCTTAATTAAAGTGTCTGAGTTGCATTTAGAAGATGTGAGATAAAGTCTCGCAGGTCTTATCAGGGACTAGGAGATTTTAACTCCTGCTTAAAGCTTTGAAGGCTTTTGGTCTGATTATCCTAAGTCTCTAGGTTGTTATGGCTAGAATGGCCGGGGTGATTGGAAGGAGGGTTATGGAGGCGGTGATTGTGATTGCTGTTGGGAGGGTTGTTTGGGTGGATTTTAAGCGTCATGGTGATGTTGCATTGTTGGTGTTAGGTGATATTGTTAGGGTTATTGCGTAGCATAGGCGGAGGTAGAAGAATAGACTGAGTAGGGCGCTTATTGCTATTACGGTTGCGGTGATTGGTAGGTCCTGTTTGGCCAGTTCTTGTAGGATTAGTCACTTTGGCATGAATCCTGTAAGAGGGGGGAGTCCTCCTAGGGAGAGTAGGCTTAGTATTGCAAGTGCAGTTAGAGTTGGGGCCTTGGTTCATGTTGTAGCTAGTGTGTTGATTTTAGTGGCTGATATAGTTTTGGCTGTTAGGAATATTGCTGATGTTATTAGGATATATATTGCTAAGTTGAGTATGGTGAGGTTTGGTATGAAGTGTAGAATGGTGATTATTCATCCCAGGTGAGCAATGGAAGAATATGCGAGGATTTTTCGTAGTTGTGTTTGATTTAGGCCGCCTCAGCCACCAACCAAGGCTGATGTAATCCCTAGCGTGATTAGAAGGGTTGTGTTGGTGTTTGGAGCTATTTGGTAGATTAGAGCGAATGGGGCTAATTTTTGTCAGGTTGACAAGATTAGGCCTGTTGATAGGTCTAGGCCTTGTAAAACTTCTGGTAGTCAAAAGTGTGCTGGGGCGAGCCCAATTTTTAGGGCTAGGGCAAGTATGATTGTGGTGGCTGTGAGTTGGTTGGGTATTTGTAGGATATCTCATTGTCCGGATATTCATGCGTTTGTTGTGCTGGCGAACAGGATTATTGCAGCGGCTGTTGCTTGGGTGAGGAAATATTTTGTAGCGGCTTCTACAGCTCGTGGGTGGTGCTGTTGGGCTATAAGTGGAATGATTGCTAGTGTATTGATTTCTAGTCCTATTCAGGCTAGGAGTCAGTGTGAGCTGGCGAATGTTATAGTGGTGCCGATTCCTAGGCTTGAGATGAGGATGGTTAATACGTATGGGTTCATTAGCAAAGGAGGGGGTTTAACCCACATTCTCGGGGTATGGGCCCGAAAGCTTGTTTAGCTGACTTTACTAGGAAGTGGTGTATTGGAAGCACGAAGAGTTTTGATCTCTTAGGGAGGGGTTCGAACCCCCTTTTTCTAAGGAAGTGAGGGGACTTGAACCTCTATTTTCCACTCTATCAAAGTGGCCCTTTAGCATTCGGGCACACTTCCGTTATGTTTGTGGGGGGATTCCCGCCATTGATAGTGGGAGTGCTAGGTGTCATAGGATAAGAGCTAGGGTTATTGGTAGGAAGTTTTTTCATACGAGGTGCATTAGTTGATCATATCGGAATCGGGGGTATGAGGCGCGGACCCATAGGAATAGGATGGAGAGTAGTGCGGCTTTTGTTATTAGGTTGGTGGTGGTGAGTTCTGGTATGAGGGGGTTGTGTGCGGCACCCAGGAATAGGATTGTGGAGAGGGTGTTTATTAGTAGGATGTTGGCGTATTCTGCTAGGAAGAATAGTGCGAATGGGCCTCCTGCGTATTCTACGTTGAAGCCTGATACTAGTTCTGACTCTCCTTCTGTGAGGTCAAAGGGGGCTCGGTTGGTTTCTGCTAGTGTTGAAATGTATCATATGGCTGCTAGGGGTCAGCTGGGTGCAAGTAGTCAGATAGTTTCTTGTGTTACGTTAAATGTGTGTAGTGTGAAGCCGCCTACAAAAATGATTGTTGAGAGGATGATGAGGCCTAGGCTTACTTCGTATGAGATGGTTTGGGCGACTGCGCGGAGGGCCCCGATTAGGGCATACTTTGAGTTTGAGGCCCATCCTGAGCCTAGGATGGAGTAGACTGCTAGGCTGGATAGGGCTAGGATAAACAGTACTCCGAGGTTTAGGTCTGTGATTGGGTATGGTACTGGTATTGGGATTCAGAGGGTTATGGCTAGGGTGAGGGCTAGTATTGGTGTGGCTAGGAATAGGATTGGAGAGGATGCATATGGCCGTACTGGCTCTTTAATAAAAAGTTTTACTCCGTCGGCGATTGGTTGTAGTAGGCCGTATGGGCCTACGATGTTTGGTCCTTTTCGTAGTTGTATGTAGCCTAGGACTTTTCGTTCTAGTAGGGTTAGAAAGGCTACTGCTAGTAAAACAGGAATGATGCATAGGAGGGGGTTAATAATTAGTGGTAGTCATTCGTTCATGGTTTAAGAGCTGAGAAGAGGAGTTGAACCTCTGGGGGAAAGGACTTAGGTCTTTTGCAATTACCAGGCTCTGCCATCTCAGCTAGCCCTTGTCTTGGGCTGCGGTTATATTCCCCTTTGGTATTTTAGTTGTTTTCATTGGTTAGGGGTGGGGCGTGCTTTGAACATAGGCCCTCCTCCTTCCGGTCCTTTCGTACTAGGAAGGGGAAATGCATAGATAGAAACCGACCTGGATTGCTCCGGTCTGAACTCAGATCACGTAGGACTTTAATCGTTGAACAAACGAACCCTTGGTAGAATTTTCGCCACCAGGATGTCCTGATCCAACATCGAGGTCGTAAACCCTTTCGGCGATATGGGCTCTGAGAAAGGATTGCGCTGTTATCCCTGGGGTAACTTGGTTCGCTGATCAGGCTAGTGTCTGGATCATTATTGGTCAGAGTTTTCTGTTGCTTAGAGTGGTGGCTCTTAGCTCTTAGGGATCAATTAAACTGGTCCCCTACTTCCTCTTGGAGGCTTTTCTGTCCTCCATGGTCGCCCCAACCGAAGACACTTAATCATAAGTCGTTATGCTTGTTTAGCTTTTTATTTCCTGTTGGGGTGGTTGGCTGTTAGGCACGATTGATTGGTTGGTCTTAAGCTCCACAGGGTCTTCTCGTCTTATGTTGTTATGCCCGCTTCTGCACGGGCAGATCAATTTCACAGACTTGAAGTAGGAGACAGGAGGGCCCTCGTGACACCTTTCATACGGGTCTTCATTTAAAAGACAAGTGATTACGCTACCTTAGCACGGTTAAAATACCGCGGCCGTTAAACTTATTGTCACTGGGCAGGTTGGACCTCTTATTTGTGGGTTGCAAGAGGCCATGTTTTTGGTAAACAGGCGGGGCCCATGGTTGCCGAGTTCCTTCTTTCTTCATTAGGTCTTTCCCTGTGTTGGCACTCCTGTGTTGGGTTAACGATTATAAGTTGCAGGCTTTTCTTGGTTGTTGTTTGGTCTGCGATGCCCTCTTTGATTGGGCTCTATTATTTGTCAGTGGTGTGTCCGATCTGACTTACACGTGTGCCGGGAGGGGGGCATGCCCCCCTGTTACTGATTCTAGCATTATTTCTTCTATGTTGACATAGAGTGGCTTAGTATTGTTGGAGGAGTTGGAGTTTGTATCAGGATAATTGGTTTTGTTTCTGCCCGAGCTTCAACGCTTTCTGTTCAGATGGCTGCTCTTAAGCCCACTGTAGCGGTAAACCTTGTTTAATGTGATCCTTATCCATCTGTTAAGATTGTGTTCTTTTCTAAAGGAGCTGTACCTCCTTTAGCTAACTTTTTGCCTTCTTAGGCTCTTGTTGGTTCTTATTATGTTGATCTGAGAATGGCAGTAAGCTGAACTAATATCCATTTCCTAAGCAACCAGCTATCACTAAGTTCGTTAGGTTTATCACCTCTACTCAAAGATCTTCCCACTCTTTTGCCACAGAGACGGGTTGGCTCTAATATGCTGTCTTGGAGTAGCTCACTTAGTTTCGGGGGGTCAGACTGTAGGGCTCTTTGCCTGATTGTTCTGGCTAGATCATGATGCAAAAGGTACGAGGGCTAATCTCTGCTTTTTTGTGCTTTGGCGGGCTGTTTCATAGCTCTTTCAGCTTTCCCTTGCGGTACTTTTTCTATTGCTCTATTTTCCTTTTCTGTCGCACATACTTGGGGGGTAGAATGGTTTAGTTTGCGTTTTTTGGATTGTTTGTGGTTATGTATTTGTGTGCACTTGGGCGAGGGGGTGTGGCTAGCTCTATGGCTCAGTGCGACCCGACTTGCACGGGTATCGTCTCAGTGTAAGTGAGGTGCTTAGGCTTTCTTAGCTACGCTCTGGTTGTTCCAAGTGCACCTTCCGGTACACTTACCGTGTTACGACTTGTCTCCACTGGTAAGACCAATATTATATTATTTATTTCAGGGCTGGTGATTATTTTCCTGTGAAAAATAATTGTAGTGGAGAGTGACGGGCGGTGTGTGCGCGCCCCAGGGCCGGCTTCAAAAGAACTCTCTGTTTTCTTTTTACTGCTAAATCCTCCTTTGAACGGCAGGTTTCATGGCGTTGTTCGTGATGTTCTGCAGACAGAAAATGTAGCCCATTTCTTCCCATCCCATGTGCTACACCTCGACCTGACGTTTTGGGTTGTGCCCATCTTGCTTACTGTTGATCCTTCACAGGGTGAGCTTACGACGGTGGTATATAGACTGAAGGGGCTAGGGGTGGTGAGGTTGAACGGGGATTGTCAGTTATAGAACAGGCTCCTCTAGGTGGGTGTGGGGCACCGCCAAGTCCGTTGGGTTTCGAGCGATACGCTTGTAGTTCCCTGGCGGATGATATTTGTAGTTTATCATCAAGGTTTATGACTGGGCATAGTGGGGTATCTAATCCCAGTTTGTATCCCAGCTGTCGTGTGGTCTAGGTTTGTTGTGTTAAAGCTACTTTCGTTTTGGATCCTACGGCCCTCGATTAGCGTATGACGGCTTTGAGGGGGTTTGGCTTTAGTTGTTTGTCGGCCTATGATCACGCTTTACGCCGTAGATGTCAACTCGGGTCTCTCGTATAACCGCGGTGGCTGGCACGAGTTTTACCGACCCTCTTAATTCTAACTAAATCAAGCTTTCGCTTATGTTTAATATTAATCACTGCTGAGTACCCTTGGGGGTGTGGCGTAGCAAGGCGTCTTGGGCTGCGTGTGCGTGCCTGATGCCCGCTCCTCTGTTCCGGYTGGGTGTTGAGGGCATTCTCACTGGGGTGCGGAYACTTGCATGTGTAAGTTRAATTAAAGCTGATGTTAAAGCAGGGACCATACCTGTCTGCCTGTGGAGTCTTATTAGGGCTCATCTTAACATCTTCAGTGTTATGCTTTTATATAAGCTACACTAGC